TACTTCTTATTCCAAAACTTTCCAAGGTCCGCCTCATGGCATCCAAGTTGAAAGAGATAAATTGAACAAGTATGGTCGTCCCCTATTGGGATGTACTATTAAACCAAAATTGGGATTATCCGCAAAAAACTACGGTAGAGCGGTTTATGAATGTCTACGGGGTGGACTTGATTTTACTAAGGATGATGAAAACGTAAATTCACAACCATTTATGCGTTGGAGAGATCGTTTCTTATTTTGTGCCGAAGCAATCTTTAAAGCGCAAGCCGAAACGGGTGAAATTAAAGGACATTACTTGAATGCAACTGCGGGTACATGTGAAGAAATGATCAAAAGAGCGGTATTTGCCAGAGAATTGGGAGTTCCTATCGTAATGCATGACTACTTAACTGGGGGGTTCACCGCAAATACTAGCCTGGCTCATTATTGCCGCGACAATGGTCTACTTCTTCACATCCATCGCGCAATGCATGCAGTTATTGATAGACAGAAAAATCATGGTATGCATTTTCGTGTACTAGCTAAAGCATTACGTATGTCTGGCGGAGATCATATTCACGCTGGTACAGTAGTGGGTAAACTGGAAGGGGAACGTGAGATGACTTTGGGTTTTGTTGATTTGTTACGTGATGATTTTATTGAAAAAGATCGAAGTCGTGGTATTTTTTTCACTCAAGACTGGGTCTCTATGCCAGGTGTTCTGCCCGTGGCTTCAGGGGGTATTCATGTTTGGCATATGCCTGCCCTAACCGAAATCTTTGGGGATGATTCCGTACTACAGTTTGGTGGAGGAACTTTAGGGCACCCTTGGGGAAATGCACCCGGTGCAGTAGCTAATCGGGTGTCTTTAGAAGCATGTGTACAAGCTCGTAATGAGGGACGTGATCTTGCTCGTGAAGGTAATGATATTATTCGTGAAGCTGCCAAATGGAGTCCTGAGCTAGCCGCTGCTTGTGAAGTATGGAAAGAGATCACATTCGAGTTCGAACCAGTGGATAAGGTGGATAAGGTGGATAAAGAGACAAAATAAGCGCGTATAATTTAGCAATTCCTGTTTGTTCTCCTAATTGATTGCAATGAAACTTGGCCCAATCTTTCTTTTCCTCAAAAAAAGAAAGATTGGGCCGAAGAAAAAGAAAGACATCTTATACTAATCCTATAATACTAATCCTATAATACTATGAACTATGAGGGTCTTTGTTTATTTGCATATATCTTTTATATGTACAGACCTTACGATAGATATACAATACGATATACAAGTATATACAAAATATAAACATAAGAAGATAAGATCGAAGGAAGACTAAACAACTTATCTATTCTATTCTTTATTGTTGGATCCATAGGCTGAATTATGGATCCTTGGGATTGGATTGGTGGATCATTTTATATTCCTTAGTTTCAGGCCATAGATCAAGCCAAGGGAAGGATCCCTTCTACCCCTATCCTGTATATTGTCTTTTTCGTTCCCTGTTGTAATAGAAACTCATTTTCTTATTTGACTATATGACACGAGATTCTACGAGACGAGAATTCATTTTGAATTTATGGGAAGAAACAACTATGTATCTTTTTGATGAGAATTGAAAGTTTTACATGAGAGAAACCTGTCTTTATATATCTTTTTTTGAGGAAAAAATTCTATCATAATATTGAAATGATTCAACAGATTCCTCAAAAGGAGATCTTTTCAAGACTCGCTCGTTTTTCATTAACAATCTGAATGATTGGATCATAATCATATGCTTCATTTGAATTCTGATGAGAAAGAAAAAGAAAGAAAAAAGAAATAGTAAAATGATTTTTTATTCATCGAATGACTATTCATCTATTAGTATTAGGTTTTCATAAAATAGGGGGCGGAAAGAATCTATGGAAAAATGTTGGTTCAATTCGATGTTGTCTAACAAGAAGTTAGAACATAGGTGTGGACTAAGTAAATCAATGGATAGTCTTGATGCTCTTGGACATACCAGTGGAAGTGAAGAAACTATTCTAAATGATGCGGAGAAAAAGATTACTAGTTGGCACAGTTTTAGTTTCAGTAATATGAATTATCTAAATTATTTATTTGATAGCAGGAATTTTTGGAGTTTGATCTCTGATCATACTTTTTTAGTTAGAAATAGTAATGGTGACACTTCTTCTGTATATTTTGATATTGAAAATCAGATTTTTGATATTTACAATGCTAGTTCTTCTTTGAGTGAACTAGAGATTCTTTTTCCTAGTTATTTGAATAGTGGATCTAATAGTAGTAATTACTACTATTATTATTCCATGTATGATACTCAATCTAATTGGAATAATCACATTAATAGTTGCATTGATAGTTATCTTCGTTTTGAAATCAGTCTTAAGAGTGACATTTACAGTGGTATCGACAGTTACATTTCTAGTTTCATTTGTACGGAAAGTATAAGTAGTATTGAAAGTGGAAATTCTAGTATCAAAACTAGTAGCAGTTCTTTCAATATAAGAGAAAGATCTAATGATTTAGATAGAAATACAAAATACAAGCAGTTATGGGTTCAATGTGAGAATTGTTATGGATTAAATTATAAAAAATCTTTTAGTTCAAAAATGAATATTTGTGAACACTGCGGATATCATTTGAAAATGAGTAGTTCAGATAGAATTGAACTCTTTATTGATCCTGGCACTTGGGAGCCTATGGATGAAGATATGGTCTCTATGGACCCCATTGAATTTCATTCAGAGGAGGAACCTTATATAGATCGCATCTCTTTTTATCAAAGAAAAACGGGTTTAACTGAAGCTGTTCAAACGGGCGTAGGTCAATTAAATAGTATTCCCATAGCAATTGGAGTTATGGATTTTCAGTTTATGGGAGGTAGTATGGGATCTGTAGTAGGTGAGAAAATCACCCGTTTGATCGAGTATGCTACTAATCGATCTCTACCTGTCATTATTGTGTGTGCTTCTGGAGGAGCACGCATGCAAGAAGGGAGTTTGAGCTTGATGCAAATGGCTAAAATATCTTCTGCTTCATATGATTATCAATCAAAGAAAAAGTTATTCTATGTATCAATCCTTACATCTCCTACAACTGGCGGAGTTACAGCAAGTTTTGGTATGTTGGGAGATATCATTATTGCTGAACCTAATGCCTACATTGCTTTTGCGGGTAAAAGAGTAATTGAACAAACATTGAAAAAGACAGTACCCGACGGTTCACAAGCGGCTGAGTATTTATTCCTTAAGGGCTTATTCGACCCAATTGTACCACGTAATCCTTTAAAAGGTGTTCTGAATGAGTTATTTCAGCTACATGGTTTCCTTCCCTTGAATCAAGATTAAAGATAAAAAAGATTGAAATTCTTCATTTTCAAATGGAAGTATAGCACTAGCTTCAGTTATTTTTCTTTGTAGCGAATAAGCATTTAGTTCATTCTAATGAAAAAAACAAAACTAAGAAGATGGTGTTTTCTTTGGGTACATCAGTTATAAGTGTAGTAAGAGTCAAAAGTTTTGGATAATGACTTTTTGCCCCGGATCCTTTTTTTATTCTACCTCTCTTCCTGATTAGGAATAAGCATCCCTCTATCGACAAGATAAAAAAGAATTTATTTCTCCTTCCGAGAAATCCGGGAAAGAAAAAGAAAATATGAAATAAAAAGAAAGAAGAAATCTCAAATAAAATAAAGAAAATAGAAATATTCAAATAAAAAATAAGAAGAATATAGAAGTTCTTTCTATTTAGCGAGAACCCCCGTTTTTCACTAGGAATCCCTTTTTGTTGAATAAGATTGGTTAAAGTCGGGAACTCATAAGAAACTCTTTTCTATCTTTCCTTTCAAAACAAAAAAGGTGTTTTGAAAGGAAAGATAGAAAGACGATGAAGATAAGGATGGGAGAAGAAGAATCCAATTTCTGAAAGCGGATTCTCATACATATTCGTGTAGAAAGAGGAATAGGTACACTTCATTTAGTTCTACATTCGTTATTTATTCTGAAATACTTCATATTAAGATTATCTTAATATTCTTTCTAATAGATAGACTTATCATAAGATATCTTTATAATTATAATTTAGAATTATAATAGGTACAAATATGAAATCGAGGTACCCATTCTATGATAGATTTGAACTTTCCCTCTATTTTTGTTCCTTTAGTGGGCCTAGTCTTTCCGGCAATCGCAATGGCTTCTTTATCTCTTTATGTCCAAAGAAATAAGATTGTTTAAATATGATGGGACCAAATCTCATCAATCTCTTTCAACACTGGATCATCATACAGATACTCTTTTAATGTAATATGGTAGGATATATGATATGTGGCCTTTCATAAATAGTTGTTTTTTTATGTATGCCGATGCATAATATACGCATTAATGCGTATATATGCGATTATAGCTTAATCAATTAAATGATTCAATTCAAAATGATCATCAGCAAATATTTTTTTTTTTAAATATTTGAAATAGAAACTCAATGTATCTAACCAATTATTCCTAAAGGTTCCCGTCGGAATGCTGCTAGTTGATGAAAGTTACTTAGGGATCAAGCAATAAAAATCGAGTCAAATCCATTTGAGTTATTCTCTCAATTCCAATCGAATGCAACTGGATCTAGTATAGTATGAACTGGCGATCAGAACATATATGGATAGAACTTATAACGGGGTCTCGAAAAACAAGTAATTTTTGCTGGGCCTGTATCCTTTTTTTAGGTTCATTAGGATTCTTAGTGGTTGGAACTTCCAGTTATCTTGGTAAAAATCTGATATCCGTATTTCCGTCTCAGCAAATTCTTTTTTTCCCACAAGGGATCGTGATGTCTTTCTATGGGATCGCAGGTCTATTCATTAGTTCTTATTTGTGGTGCACAATTTCATGGAATGTAGGTAGTGGTTATGACCGATTTGATAGAAAAGAAGGGATAATGTCCCTTTTTCGTTGGGGATTTCCTGGAAAAAATCGTCGTATCTTCCTTCGTTTCTTTCTGAAAGATATCCAATCAATCAGAATGGAGGTGAGAGAGGGTCTTTTTCCTCGCCGTGTCCTTTATATGGAAATCAGGGGCCAAGGAGCCATTCCCTTGACCCGTACTGATGAGAATTTGACTCCACGAGAAATTGAACAAAAAGCTGCCGAATTGGCCTATTTCTTGCGCGTACCCATTGAAGTATTTTGAAATGAACTGAAGAAGAAATCTCAGCATGAGAGAAGGAACTTAATACATCTCAAAAGCAGGAGGACGTATATGGACTAAGAAAATATAAAATATAATAGAACTAATGAACGAAAATAGATTAAGGAGAATAGAAACTATTTATACACAAAAACTATTTTGTATACACATGGCGTCCAGCTTCATTCTTTATACTAGTAAAAAGAAAAGAGTCTAATAAGTATAGATTCATAAAATATCCTAACATTTCTTTTCTTTTCGTAAAACAGAATTCCTCTTTTTAGGCCTTTGAATTGATACCCTATCCCCGCGCTGCGGTTAGACAGTGAAATCTTTCGAAATAGAAAGAAAAGAATTAAAGGATCCGGTAGGTTTCGTCTTTAAATCCAAATTCTATTAAATGGGTTTTCGAGTCTTCATCGAAAGGAAGAAATGAAGAGGAAATTGGTTACAATTTGCCTAATTGAGATCTCTGGAATATGGAAAGAATATTTACTTCTTTCTTTTTTCATTCGAAAAGGGCCCTTCTTCTATGTTCTATTCTAGATCCAAAGACTCAATTCTTACACAAAAACAAAAATAGGAAAAGAACCATAGGTTCGATACCTTGTTCTTGTTAGAGTTATAGGCTCTTTTTATATAATTCGTGTTTCATAGAAATCTCAGATAGAATCGACGAATGAAACAGGTTCATTAACAATTCACATCACGGAAACAGAATGAAAAAAAAGAAAGCATTGGCTTCCCTCCCATATCTTGTGTCTATACTCTTTTTGCCCTGGTGGGTTTCTCTCTCATTTAAGAAATGTCTAGAAACTTGGGTTCTTAATTGGTGGAATACCAGGCAATCCGAAATCCTTTTGAATGATATTCAAGAGAAAAATGTTCTAGAAAAATTTATGGAATTAGAAGAACTATTCCTGTTGGACGAGATGATAAAGGAGTACTCGGAGACACATATGCAAAGGCTTCGTATAGGAATGCACAAGGAAACTATACAATTGGTCCAAAGACACAATGAATCTCATTTCCATATCATTTTGCATTTCTCTACAAATCTAATCTGTTTCGCTATTCTAAGTGGTTATTTTTTTCTGGGTAATGAAGAACTTTTCATTCTAAATTCTTGGATTCAGGAATTTCTCTATAACTTAAGTGATACAATCAAAGCTTTTTCGATTCTTTTAGTTACTGATTTATGGATCGGATTTCACTCGACCCATGGTTGGGAACTAATGATTGGTTCGATCTACAACGATTTTGGATTGGCTCAGAATGATCAGATTATATCTGGTCTTGTTTCCACTTTTCCAGTGATTCTAGATACAATTGTGAAATATTGGATCTTCCATTTTTTAAATCGTGTATCTCCTTCGCTTGTAGTAATTTATCATTCAATGAATGAATAATTCATTAGATCTTTTGATATCAATCAAATCAGAATCTTTCTTCATGTATAAATAAATCATTTTTCATCTTACTTATTCTTTATACTTCTACCTTTTCAATTCAAGGTATTCATACTATATTCCACCAGTACAATTCTTTCAGTACAATCAATACAATGGCAAACTTGTGGATAGGGAATTCTACTAGTTACCTATCAAATTTATTGTAGAAATTCCGGGGATCAATGATTGGACCATGCAAAATAGAAAGACTTTTTCTTGGGTAAAAGAACAGATGACTCGATCCATTTATGTATCGATCATGATATATGCAATAACTCGAGCATCTATTTCAAATGCATATCCCATTTTTGCGCAGCAGGGTTATGAAAATCCACGAGAAGCAACTGGACGAATTGTATGTGCCAATTGCCATTTAGCTAATAAGCCCGTGGATATTGAAGTTCCGCAAGCTGTGCTTCCTGATACTGTATTTGAAGCAGTTGTTCGAATTCCTTATGATATGCAACTTAAACAAGTTCTTGCTAATGGTAAAAAGGGAGCTTTGAATGTAGGAGCTGTTCTTATTTTACCTGAGGGATTCGAATTAGCCCCCCCCGATCGTATTTCTCCCGAAATGAAAGAAAAGATGGGCAATCTTTCTTTTCAGTTTTATCGTCCTAATAAAAGAAATATTCTTGTGATAGGTCCTGTTCCCGGTCAGAAATATAGTGAAATCGTATTTCCTATTCTTTCCCCCGACCCTGCTACGAAAAAAGACGTTCACTTCTTAAAATATCCCATATATGTAGGTGGGAACAGGGGAAGGGGTCAGATTTATCCTGATGGTAGCAAGAGTAACAATACAGTTTATAATGCTACATCTGCTGGTATAGTAAGCAGAATAGCACGTAAAGAAAAGGGGGGATATGAAATAACCATAGTTGATGCTTC